GTTCATTGCTGAAAGACCTCGCTCTTTGCTGGGTGGGTGGTCCTTCTCTTTGACGTCAATCGTTTGGCTTACTTGAGAGGCGAGATTTTTCTTTTGAGGTGAATGGGTCGTCCTCTTACTTGACCATGGCATCGCCAACATGAGTCTGTGTTCGGTGGTTGATAAGCTGCTAGTTGATATTTAGTTTAGGGCTTGTTATTTCTTTTTACTTTTCCCAACGAGGTGGAGGGCCATCGCAGAAAGTAACCTATCTTCGTAGTTCCGAAGACAGGAATTGGGTAGTAGGGGGCGGCACCCTTGGACTCCCAAAAAAGGCTTTGCCCTGCTGGCTATTGGAAAGTCTCTGTTTACCGCGAAGTGAATAAAGTTGGGGGGAGAAGAAAAGAAAGGGATGGGAGGGAGGGAGCCTATCACCGCTTATGGCCCGCTTCCTATTTTTTAATCCATTCCTGGTTCACAGGCGAATAAAGCAGCTATCAAGGCTATGCTTGTCAATCGAGTAGGCTCCTTAGTGCTTGCGCTAAGGTAGTTTACTTGCTTACTTGTTAAGGAGCAAACTCTTCTTTATGATCCAACTCCCCCTTTTCACTTAAAAGTAAAGAATAAATAAAAACTTTGGAATCAGGATAAGGAAGAATTCAAGGAAGTCCATTACTGAGAGAAGCGGTGATCTCGTCTTGCTTGCTGGGAGAGAGGAAGCTTCCAGACCACCCTTTCCAGCCAAATAGCGAGCGATCACTCAGCAATGAACACTAACTGAAAGCGGCCGGGAATGAGTACCTATCCCTTACGGGAATCGAACCCGTGTCTTCGACATGAAAAGACGATGTCCTGACCACTGGACGAAAGGGACCAAAAAGCCATTCTTCATATACCTCAGCTCCGAGAATAGAAGCGGTTCGTTTTGTTTTGTTTCTATACGCAATTCAAGATTTCGTTTGTGCTCATATTGTCGATTTCTGATGTGAATTCGGCGGGTCGTCCCCCTCCCCTTTCTACGATCATAAAGCCCCCTGATCCCTTTCTTTGTCTTTCATCCCCCCTGAACAGAATAAGTAAGGCCCCGTCCTTTCTAAAAAAAAAGGGGGGGGCGAAGCGCCCGTTTGAAGTGGCGAAGGCCTATGCTAAAGTAAGAAAGAAAGTACGTTAAGGTTACGAAGTCACTTAGTCGAACTATAAAGAAAGGGAGGCTAAGGTTACGAAGTAAGGTCAGCTGGTTAAGGAAAGCTCAGGTTATGAAATCGCTTAGCCGTTAATTAATTAAGTAGTAGTGAGGCGTCGGTACGGAGTTGCGTCAGCTGTAGATATAGACTAGGCTAAGGGACGGACTTCATCTCTTCTATTCTCTTCACTTACACCTTACACTTCCGCTGAGTCTAACGAGGCTCAGGTGCGGAGCCTTCCACTGTGGACCGAGACTACACAAAGGTAGAACACTATAGAAACTTCGCTGACTTTATCATAAACCTCGATTTCGCTACGCTCAATAAGAACCCGGAATAGCGGAAATAGGTTCGTGTTCCGCTTCAAAAGTAAGTCGTCTTTGCCCAAGTGTGAACCGCAGACGACTCTCCAGTGGTTCCATTCCTTCTTACTTTACTTCTGGGTCAACCCAACCCGAATGGGAAGAAGAGGATCAGCCAAACAGCAGGCAGCTCCACTTTGTACATTTGCTGAGGCAGACCAATCCGGCATTTTTAAAAAGGGAAGGGAACTTCTCACCGAAGGAGGCAGTAGGAATGAAGGAGGCGGGAAGCTACCGCTTCTGGAATGCAAGCTTATCCTTTACTTTTTTTTAGAGCGTACCGCTATAATAAATAAAGGTTTATGGATGAAGTAATCGGAGTGACAAATGGTTATGGTTGCGGAAACCAGAGAAAGTCGGTTACTTTTTGAATCAAAATAGCGACGAGCCGAATACTACGACTACAGGGGAGGGGGGGGGGGGAGCAAAGCTTCGTAGACAGCTTCGCTTCCTCGTCGCTTCTTTCTGGCGACTAGCTTCTCAAGCGGGTGGCTTGGTAAGCAAGCTACCTTCAGCATCGGTAAAATCCCTATCAATAATAGGCCGGAATGGTGGGGAAGGGGGCCCCCCCTACTTCAATGGAAAGGGGGAATCACCGTTTCACAGCCGCTCCTCTACAACTACCTTTCGCCCAACATGATCACGAACGAAGACAGAGAATTGCGTAGATAGAAGGACGAAACGAACCAACCCACTTGTGCTGATCGGAACGATTGAAGAAAGAAAGAGAATGGTGGCCCCTTTCGCCCCACACCTCACTATGTTGAGGGTTTAAGTTGCCTAAGCAACAAGAGGGAGATGGGAATCGAACAATGTCGGGGACAGGGTGAGAACCTTCCGTTGGTACGCCCTTTAAGTGTTGGTTCTTCCATATTTAGATATGGCCAGATAGAGATCTATATCTTTCTATCGATAGATAGATCTATTGAGAAATGGATATTGATCTGGTTTCAAGATCTATGAACAAGAGATCCCTAAATATCCATTTGAAAAAAGAGATGAATAGATAGGGCGGAGCCGGCTGAAGGAAGGAGATAAGATTCACCTGCAATCTTTCTAAAGCAACAAGCGAGAAACTTTACTTTGAAAAAGAAGCGCCTTCTATTATAATATTAGTAAAGGCGCCTTAGCCTATCTATAATAGTAAGGGGCCTTTTCTTGCTCGTTAGCGCCCCTGCAATAAAAAAACTAAAGTTTCTCCTTACTCTAACAAGTAAGCAAGTAAACTACCTTTTGAAAACCTTACTAATAGAAAGGGGAAAGATGCGCTCAAGCATGCGAAGAAAGCTCTTCGAGCTTCCCTTATATTATAGAAAGGTTTGTTTTGTAGAAAGGGGCTTCTTAAAATATCCCATAAATAAGTAGGGGCTTCAAAGCTTGTTGTAGTTTAGGGGTGCGCAGGTTTGGAACCCCATACAGGGGGCTAGCGCGCAATGGCTTTCTCTGAAAGGGGCTCGCTTCTTCAAGCTCCGCTCCGCTTGCTGCTTTTCATTTTGTTAGGAGTAGGTGCTTGCTGCTCGTCAAAGCCGTGCTGTCTACTAAACGAGCCTTCACTGCCCGCCCGGCCCCTATCTTTAATCTTAAGTAAAGTTAAGTAAAATCAATGAAGTGAACAGCCCAACCTCTTTGTTTGAAGCTTTGCCAGGAAGCTTCTACTTGTTGAAGCTTTGCTTCCCCTAATTCCAAAACACAACAATAGACTTGCAACTATAGTATAGGAAAAAGCTTCTCTTTGATAGCGGTCATATGGGGGAAAGGGTCTGATCGTAGATAGAGACTTAAACCTGTGCGGGGGTAGGGGCGGATGTAGCCAAGTGGATCAAGGCAGTGGATTGTGAATCCACCACGCGCGGGTTCAATCCCCGTCGTTCGCCCATCAATAAATGGACCATTTGTTACGGAGACACAAGAAAAACCTAGAAAGCATTTTTTCTGCAAGTCATCTCGAGGCTTTCAAACGCATCCAAGCAATTGGTATGGTATCCGATTGATAGAAACCATAGATTCGCGTCGCCTACTTGCTGAAAGCACAAATAGAATTGCCGATCATTCATTGTATGAAGTTTTTAAGACCTCACTAATCGGCCTTACATTTTTTAGTTCATAATGAATGAAATGACCCCCGGATGAAGAAAAAATCTCCCTTCCTTTTTACTAAACCATGGGGAGCCCCGGAGTAGTTTACCGGGCAAATTTAGTTGTCGTGACGATACCTTTCTTATTTCTTAGTGGAAGATCGGAAAAGATTTCTCTTCATCACGAGACTGATCGGATCTGCCGTAGACACCCAGGAGACCTCCACAAGGCAGGCTAAAAGAGTAAGAGGACAACAAGCAAAGAGTTATGCTTTCGTTTCTTTGCTTTGTTGAAATTGAAATCAAGTTCTTTTTAAAGGCTTTAGGTATAATGCACGCGGGCCAAGTCAAGAAAAGGACTTCCTTACTTTTCTTTCATAGTAGTCTTAATGACTAGTAGTTTGAAGCCTTAAGAAACCTGTTTTTTTTTCGGCACTCGGTTCCTTCGTCTTAAGTCAAGTTCAGTTTACTTTTTAGATTAGGAACTCTTAGTCGAGCTGATGGCGAGATCTATTTTTTGTTTGGGGTTCAAGAGAAAAGAGAGGAACCACCACCCAATGGTGCTTTTACGAAAGCACGGTCACCGGTGGCTAATACCTTCTCGACACTATCGAACCAGAAATCCACTCTCAATCGTTCTTTTTAGCGGGGAGGAATTTTTTTCGTATCCTGGGCTTAGGTTAAGGAGGGCAAAAAGTGCCCTATCTGCCTTTAATAGGGGGGCAGCGCCAGTTGTTTGTTTTCAAGTCAAGCCCCGTATCCCTATCTCTTTTTAGGTTGGCATAACAAAGAAAGAGAGTGCCAAGAAACAACACATACCCCCCCGCTTTTGGAAGGTTCGGGATCGTCAGGGAGCCCCTATAGACGTAAAGACTTGACTTCACTGAACCGGCACTACTATTTGTCGGCTCCTACCACTCGTCCCTCGTCTGCTCGTCGAGCGCGTCCCTGGCCCTTGCTCGTCTCTAGTAGCTGATCGAGTTTCTTCGCCCCTCTCCCGCTTTTTGATTAGGGCGAGTCACTCAAGTCCCTTGTCACTCGTCCCTCTTTCTTTTACGAAAATCCTGGGGTTTACGCGTTTTTCGGAAACTAAAGACGCTCGTCAAGCTAAAAACAGAGGAGTTCCCTCACTACGAAAGGTGTCCCGTGGATGGACGAGTTCCTAAACTAAGTAAAGTTTCTCGCTTGTTGGGTTCCAAACCTCGCACGTATATGGGTCAGTCTCCTATCCTTGCCGCTGTTGACCTCTCTCCTGTCCAGCCACAGAGCTGTTCGCAGCAGGATCTTTCTCAGGACTACCGTCCTGCCTCAGTCTCCTCTCGTCTCCCTGACTCGTCGGGGGATCCCTCGTATCATTCCGTCATTTCACAGACGTAGGGTCCGTAAGGGCGACGAAAGGTAGGATGCCCCTGTTTGGCTTTTGTTCTCCAAACTGGGTTTGCCGCTAAGCCAACCCTCCATATCTGGACGCTGGTTCAAGTCAACAGTGGCAAAGATTGCCCACTTCACTTCCACCTCACTGCGTTTACTTCGTAACCTCATGTTTACACAAAATGTTGTTGTTAAGGAATTCCCACTATGGTCTCGAGAGAACAATCCTAACCCAAAGCTTGGAAAACTTTTTATAATCCTGCCTTCGATCTCCGCAAGCAGAGGGTTTCGCACTCAACCAGCGGGAGATTGCTCGACCATACCATTAGGGAGAGGGGATTGAGACGATCTTGAGCGTCAGGCGAAGCCGAGACACATCCATACTAGAAGCCATTCGAACTTCCAGCAAAAGGACTCGGGGGTGACCTAACCGAGTCCATCTTGTTCCCCCGTACCATCCCAATGTGATTAAGATCAATCCGAAGCCCAGACGTTTCGAGCTCTGTCTCGATCAGATGCATCAGAGGCGCCAAAGGCGTGAGGGGAGGCTTGAAAAACAGCCGGAATGGTCCTACGGGTATCTTTACCCATCGGAGGTAGTGCCCAACGGGAGAAGGGGCCGAAATGGGGTTTCTATTACCAGAAAGCGTCCATTCAGATGATATCTAGTGGCAAGCACAGACCTGATGAGATCCCCCTTTCCATCCTATTCATTCCTTAAACAGGCAAGTCCCTTATGTAAGTAAAGAAAAGGGTTTGGGATCAGCTGCAGGTTACGAAGTCAAAGTAGTCGTGAGGCACCGAAGGTGTCCATGTGGAGAAGCGAAGGCTCCGCAGGAGATTACGAAGTACTGAATTTGCATATAGAAGATCAACATGAGAGTTTGTTTTCCATTCCTTCCCATGTCTTTCTTGGTTGGGCCAACCCAACCGGCGATTTTATTTCCGTCTTGGAGAGCAAGAACAAGTCTCTCCTCTTTTTTTTTGGGGGGGGGGCAGAGCGATAATACACCAACCAAACCGTGCATTCCCTATTACAAATTAGGCTTAACGGCCACCTGGTATCTGCCATAAGCAGCAGCTTGGAGCGTTCACATGACCCCATTCTAAAAGGAGAAACTGTGAATTTTTTGCAATTCACCATAGTAGAACAACTTAATCTCCTTTTTGAGCAACATAATATTATACTACCTCCCACTTGGACCACATATAAAATTTTAAAGCATGTTATTGCGAACGACAAAGCACTTTTTCGTGATATTGACTTTTTAGTGGATCTAAGTGCTGATTTAGCACTTTCTGGGAATTCTTGTTGGTTTGAAACTGCCACTAATTTTCTGGCTTTATGTGGTTAGGGTGAGGTTTGTTCGGCGGCACGATTCGTTAAAATCATTTTTTTTTGCGTCGATCTATACGATCGACCCCGGACGTACCCATTCGCCGCGTGGGGAACCGGGTAACCAAAGTCACGATCAGAATAAAAAAGGAAGTTCGCTGGGGAAGTCCGGGGTGCTGGTTCAAATCAAGTTCGTGACATGGTAATCTCGATGAGAATAAGAGCGGCCGGTATTGGACGAAGGGGAAGCTGCCCCAACCACTACAACATAGGGGGCTCGGAAGGCAAATTTGTTCACTGTCCTAGATTCAGAGGGGGTCGTGGAAGAGGGGGAAATTCATACACCTAGGGGTATCCAGCAGGAGGACTAAATACTTTTTGTCTTAGAGTCCTCGGGAGCATTTTTCTCTTCTGAATCGAATGTAGGGGGCCAAAGGAAAGGCAAGAAAGCCAAAAAGAAAAATAGGAAAGCTCGGGGAAGTAGCAGCCCCAAAGGGGGAGGGGGTCCTTCCCAAAACCGCCCCTTTATGATTAGTCTCGGTTGCTGGGATGTGAGGTTGGGCGTAGATCCGCCCTCAAAACAAAGGGAGGTTAGACATCTCCTAAAGAATAATAATCTTAGTTTGTGTGGCCTTGTGGAAACTGAAGTAAGATCCATCAATAAAGACATGATTAGCAGGAAAGTTTTTGGGGATTGGGAGGTTTTTGATAATTATGACCATGCATTGTTGGGCAGAATTTGGGTTGGTTGGGATCCGTTGATTCTAAAAGTGACCCCTATGTACAGAAGTGATCAGATTATCCATGTGTTTTGCAGCTTCATCAATCAGAAAGGGGATTTCAGGGTGTCCGCCGTTTGTTATAGTTCGAATGAAGTTAATCTGAGGAAGGCTTTGTGGGCTGATTTGAAGAGAATGAGCAGTGTAGTGATTGACCAAGCCTGGATTGTTATGGGAGATTTGAATTCTTCTAGATTCCATGAGGAAAAGATGGGTGGGAGTGGGAGAAGCCATAATACTGACCTCCACCAATGCTTGTTAGATATAGATCTGTTTGACCTCCCTTTTAAGGGCCCGCTCTATACTTGGTCCAACCGCAGAGATAGTGAGCAGATTATTGCCAGGAAGCTTGACAGAGTGTTGGTTAATGACAGTTGGCTTGCTACCTTCCCGAACTCTGAAGCAGACTTCACAGGGCCAGGTCTTTCTGATCATACCCCGGGGATAGTTACCATCAGGCAGAAGTTGGTCACAGGGAAGAAGCCTTTCCTTTTTTTTAATTTATGGACCTCCCACGAAGAGTTTGCCCCTTTGGTTGAGCAAGTTTTGAGTACTCCAGTGGAGGGCTTTAGCCCACCTATGTTCAGGCTGTGCACCAAGCTGAAAGGTCTAAAGCCTGAATTGAAGATCTTTAATTCCAAACACTATGGTAGCATCAACTCTAAGGTTGCCCAAGCTAGAGAGGACCTTACTAGATTGCAGTTACTCCACTTGCAGGATCCTTCCAACTCTGACCTAGCTAATGCGGAAAAAGAGAGTTTGAAAGTTTTTACTCATTTCACTCTTATGGAAGAGGCCTCCCTCAAACAGAAGTCCAGAATTCAGTGACTGAAGCTGGGGGATAGTAACACAGGGTTTTTTCACAAGGTGGTGAGGGCTAGGCAGTCCAAGAACAGATTGTTGAGTGTTTACAATGCCGAGGGGGATAAGTTTACAGACCATAAAGCTGTTAGTCAAGAGGCTGTCTCCTTTTTCCAGCATCTTTTTGGTGGTGACCCTACTTTGGAAAGAGAGTTGGTGGCAGAGATTCGAGGGATTTTTTATTTAACCTTTTCCCAGGAGGACGGATGCCTTTTGTCCCTTCCCGTAGAAGCAGAGGAAATGAAAAGAACTATGTTCTCCCTTAACAGTAACAAGGCCCCCGGCCCTGATGGGTATTCTGCCCACTTCTTCAAAAGTGCTTGGGAGATTGTGAGTCAGGATGTGATAGAAGCCGTAAAGTCTTTCTTTGCTTCAGGCAAGCTTCTAAGGGAAGTTAACTCCACTATCATGGTTTTGGTACCTAAAGTGCCTAATCCTACAGTCATGGGAGATTTTCGGCCTATTTCCTGCTGCAATACGATCTATAAGTGTATTACCAAGTTGATTGCTAATAGGATCAAAGGCTTGCTTCCCAAGATCATTAGCCCCACCCAGTCTGCTTTTGTTGAAGGGAGGAAGATTAAAGATAATGTCCTTTTGGCTCAGGAACTTCTTATAAACTACCACAGGAAGACAGGGAAGCCTCGGTGTGCCATCAAAATGGATTTGAAGAAAGCCTACGACTCAGTGCATTGGGATTTCATTCTGGGGATTTTGAAAGCTGTTGACCTTCTTGCCCATCTGATTGAATGCATTGCGGCTTGTATCACCACCCCCAAGTTCTCGGTCTCCATCAATGGGGGGCTTGAGGGCTATTTCTCCGGAGGGAAGGGGCTGAGACAAGGGGATCCACTTTCCCCCTATCTGTTTGTTCTTGCTATGGAAGTCTTTTCCAGGATCCTTGTCAAAGCTTCTAGTAATGGAAGGTTCTCTCACCACCCGAGATGTGCTAAGCTGGATTTTACTCACCTTTGTTTTGCTGATGATCTCCTGTTATTCTGCCAAGGAGATCTCCAATCCAAATCAGCCTCTGTCATTAAAGAGAGTTTTGATTCCTTTTCTGCTCTCTCAGGGCTCTCCGAGCGCCTGACAAAAACAAATTTTTCAGTGCTGGGATGGATGAAGATACTAAGCACAATGTTGAGAACCTTTTTGGCTTCAAAGAAGGGACCTTGCCCATCAAGTTTCTTGGAGTGCCCCTTATTTCTACTAGACTCACAGCCAGAGACTGTAGGCCTCTCATTGATAAGATTACCAACAGGGTTGAATCTTGGACTAGCAAACGGCTTTCCTATGCGGGTAGACTTCAGCTCATCAGATCAGTGTTGTTCAGTATTCAGGTCTACTGGAGTAGCATTTTCATTTTGCCGAAGGAGGTGTGCAAGGTTATTGACCAGATCCTCAGATCTTTCCTCTGGCATGGTGCAGTTGGGATCTCTAAGGCTGCCAAGGTGGCTTGGAACGTGGTCTGCCTCCCGAGAGAGGAAGGAGGGCTTTCCTTCTTAGACTCTAACCTTCTATAGAACAGCGCTTAGAAGAACAGCGGATAGCGAAACGCTGCTAGTATCCGCTGCAACCGAGAGCTAGGAGTTCTTTGACAACCGAGAGTATTGAATGGCCTACCGATAACTGTTTATCAAACGAGCTAGGTCATGAGCAAAAGAGGAGTCATTGCAAAGGAAAGGGGGAAGTTCCGTTGAACTGGAGACTGCCTTCTTCTAAGAGGCTAGATGGAACGAGAAAGATTCCAACCACCGAGGTTTTGGAGTTCGCCCATTCTCTTGTGAATGAAGCTGGTGCTCATTGTTCTCATAGTAAGAAGAGTCAACCAGGGAAAGTCCCGTTAGGAAGTGCAAGGGGCACAGCAGACGACTTCCTTAGTCTAGTTCCGTGCTGTTCTCATTAAAAAGAAGAATCGCAGGAATTATTATCGCTTAACGCTTGTGCTAAGGAAGAGCGGTTAAGCTCCGTCAAAACCTTTTTAAGGGTATCGCTGCTGCTTCTGGTGCCACTGGAAGGGCACCTTTTGTTGTTGTTAATCTTGGCGCCGGGAGGCGGTCGGGAACACATGAGTCACCATCAAACTAGTAGATTGGACTAGCCCGCAAAGAGAAAGAACGGCTCAATTAACCCCGCGGATCTTTCGCTTACATATAGTCCGGGGCCTGTAGTTTAGGGTGCCACTGCCCCGCCGGATGAGCTGGATTTCTTTCAATAGATCCAAGACTAGGCTCTTAGCCTTCTGCCTGTACTTTTGATTATGCCTTTTTGCCGTAGATTACGGGATTTCCTGCTTGACTGCGTCGACTCTATGCCTTCCCGGCTTGCTTTCTTGGTGACTCTAACCCGGAGACTTTTTACCTTGACTCTTTGGTATGCCTTCGATGATTACTGCTTTAATGAATACCCTCTCTTCGGGAAGCGACGAACTCTTCCCTCACCCGAAGGCGAGCGAGTGCACTACATTGAGTAGGAATTCGGAATAGAATAAGCTGTTGGGAAGAGAATACCACGAATACGCTATTTTGAGGACGCATGCGGACAATTCGATGAGGACGATTTCTTGCAGAAAGAGAAAAGGGATACCAGACGATTGGGGATTGATTAGATGTGGACGATGATTTGGCTTTTAAAGATGAGAAGGACGATTTGAGAGCGAATCCGCCATTAATTACTCTTGTTACTGTTCTCGAATAGGCTCTTTCGGGTTCAGGTTTGAATGAAGGAATTGAATCCACAGCTATTGAATCAGCTGTTGGCATATCAGCTCTTGTGCACTCATAAGCTCTTGGGAGAGTCCAAAGAACTCCATTATTTTCTTTTCACGAATAAGCTCTTTCCGCTTTTCATTCCTCATGCACTGAGAAGTAGCAAAGCTTTCCTCATGCCAGCGTTCAGTTCCTATTGAGGAAGATCTGCCATTGGTTTCAAAATGAATCTCAGATGTCGATGAATCCCAATCAATCCCTTTCGTACCATCTTATTACTTATTATAGGATGAATCTGATTCACTTCCTGAACCACCAGCAGTTGACTCTGGGCATTTAGTTCTTACTCCTTCCGACAACAGCGCTTACTTCTATGACACCACCACCGGTACCGCAGCTTTTTTGCCCACTTCTCTTACTGATGTGGCATTTGGCCTTCAAAGAGATGATTCAATAGCAGTAGCACCAGTCATGAACCCAAGAGCTCCAACTCGTACTCATAGTTAAGCAGCGGCAAGACTAACAGGGGCAAGAGCCAGAGCTTCTATTTACTCAACGGCTGATTCAATTGCGACAAGAGCACATTCAATAGCAGCGGCATGAATATGAGACTAAAGTCCCTCTGTGCATCCTACTACTAGCAGCTCCTTCTATGTCCCTTCTTATACAATGCATATGGATCCACGGATGACATACCCATTCGTACCATCTCAACAGCTCCCTTGCCTTACTTCTTCCTTCCTCTGTTAATTCAATATCTGTCTCGCCTGCGAATCCTTATCCTGATCTGAGATTGCCTGCTATTCCTAACAGAGGCGATGAATATCGTGACTATTGGGATAACATATTCATATGCCTCTATCAATGTATTCCATTACACCCGGCAAAGTCCTTACTACATGCAGCAGTACGGCGGGCATTAAAACACGAGTTTCAGCGGTCTCTGCTAGAACCCTATTTGAGATAGTTTCAAAGGCCTTCAGGAGCGTAGCCTTTGAATCAAAAATTCCTCGCACGCTTGGTTGCAAAGGGCTATAGTCAGAGAGAGGGTGTGGACTTCAATGAAGTATTCTCTCCTGTTGTGAAAGACAGCTCTATTCGCGTCTTGCTTGCCATGGTTGCACTCTTTCGATCGGCGATTGTGAAAAAGAGACGATTTGAATATTGATAAGAGATATCCTTCCTATAATTCTTCTATGGCTATTTCCGATCCCAAGAATACGCTGTTGTTTCAATGTCATTATCTTCCCTTCCTCCAAGACAAAGGAGTAGCGGGGAAACTGACTAACTAGAGTCTATAGCTCCTCTAGGGCCCAATAGACTAAATTAGTCCTTCTACCCGCGCGAAGCGCTAGTTGAGCTAGGAGTTTCAAGCGCTAAGTCCTTTCCTTCGGGAAGTCATTCCAGGCAAGAAAGCCAATCAGGGAGGAAAGCAAGTCAGTCAAACGGTAGCAAGCCAGTTCCCTCCCATCGGTCCTAGTCAGCCTCTTTCCTGTCTCTTGTGCAAGGCTAGCTGTCCATAGCGCTTACATGCTCGGGCTCCTGTCTGTGATAGAATGGTTTCATGCTCTTCCCCTCGCTCTGCCTTATCCAATCGGGGATTTCTTATAACTAATATCTGTCTTTTGATGCGGGTTTGAAAAACTTTTTAGATTGAAATGTTCGTTGCCGAAGGAAAAAGTAATTGAGGAGGGAAAATTTAACTTTTCAAATGCTTTTCGTAAGGCAAGGAAGTCAGTGCAGGTAGGCGAGGGCAGTTCCGGTCTACGATTTATGGGTGTATATACTCTTTCCTTTTGTCGTTGTAGCAATCTTTCTTAGTGCACCCTTAGGCGAGTAAAGAGAGAATGCTTGGTAGCAGGACAGTAGGAGTTCAGTAGGCGGGCCAGTAGCACGCATGCCAAGGATAGCTGCCCAAGGGTTGAAAGCCAGTAGTAAACCAGTCAGCTAGCTGAAGTTAGAAAGTTCAGAAGTAGCTGCTCTCCTAGCTGCACATTCATCGTATATAAGAGTATGCCACACTGTCCTTTCCTGTTGATGGTGAGTGAAAAAGATGAATCCTATAATAAGTCATGCCATGGTTGTTGTGAAAGAAGAAACTCTTGGAGGAAATGCCTTCTTAGCAATTGAATCAACTCCTGGTGATGAAGAAGAAGAAGGAGCTGTGAGGAAGGGAATGATTGCACTAGTCCCACACCCACGGACAGAAGGAATAGAATACGCTCTTTGAAGGACGTTAATCAATAGGAGAAGATAGCCACGCACAGAAGTAGCTGCTATTTCATTCCCTCCGCTCTGATCGTAAACGCTCTTCTTCCAATAGGAGTGATTCTTTGCCTTGACGCTGTGAGAGCTTCCGGTCCTTGAGTATGAGTACTCCTATCCGCTCTTGGGTTCATAACCGGTCCTATTGAATACGGTCTTCTCGGCTTTCCCTTTCCTCCTTGGCTTTGACTCTTTCGATCTCTGGTCTGCCTGTCTGTAACCAATGCCTGGATGACTGTCTTGGCTTTCTGTCTCGACTCTCTTCCTTCCTGGTGAAGACTGTGGTAGTGGTATCGGTTCTTTGCTTGGTTGATTGAATATCTCTTTCCTTGCCTACCTTAGTCTTAATCCGCCTTTAGGGAGTGAAGTGAACCGGGGGTGATCTAATAAGTTGTGAAAGAATCGGTTTAGAACGTATCCGCTGTTTTAGCCATATCCGCTGCGCTCGTCCTTTCTTCCTAGATGCTTTGAATATCCCTGTACCGCCATATTCAACAATTTTGCTTTCCAACCGGAGAGTCTTCCTTGCACTTTCTCTAATAAATCTGCATAAGTTCTCCGAGAAACCCTTTCATGAATTAGTGGCACGCCAAGATACTTCCCCGAGTTCTTTGTGACAGGCATCCCTACAATTAACTTTATTTAACACATCTCGAGAGGTATTCGGAGACACAAATACCTGGGAGTCTTTGGGCATCTCACAGTAATGCAACGATCAAATCTTAATAAGATGTTGACCCGTTTTTCTTTTCTTTGCTGATTCCTCTCAATGAAATTTGCCATGTTGCACTAAGTTACTTACGGATGTATGCATGCAATCCGGGAACACTTTGGGGTGAACACCCATCCGAACAAGTAGGGTCAATAGTTCAGCATTTAGGCCGTAACATTTAGCAAAAAAAATCTTTAACCCAACAAGTGCTCTCCGAACCAAGCTAGATAGTCTCCTATCACTAGGCTCACCAACCAACCTGGACTTTTATTTTTATTATTCCTACCGGATACCAAAACCATAAGGATTGTTTCCAGCCATGAGTTCCCATATGACATGACATAAGCGCTCTTGGGTGGGCTGGGCCATTCCATCAAATCTTTGAGAAGGGGCCCAATCTCGTATTTGATGGTCGGCGTGGCGATAGGCTTCGCTTCTACGACTGCCTCCCCAGCCGTTGCAAACACTGAGCGAGAACGGTAAGGGGCGCACAAACAATGTCGTTGCGCGGGGATGCGATTCGCCAAGCTGGGGCAAACAAAGCCGTCCGGCCCCCCACCGGATTAGGAATGCGAAGGCCTCTCCTTTTTTCTAATTTTGTTTGAGGCTAGAGAATGAAATGCAGAAATAGGGGAAGGGTTCCAAACCTTTTTTGGTTTAAGGGCTGCTCGCCCTACCGAAGTACCAAAGGCTTTCGAGGCTTACACCTTACCTTCCTATTACACGACCTAAAAAAAGGCTTTCAGTAGCGCCCTTAGAATCTACGAAGCCTTTTGAAGCGCCAGTGGTTGTAGCTGTGGGTAGAACTTTCGTTCTTATCGCTCTGGGTTTCGATCTATATGACCTCCGGGCGGTACAAAGTACACCTCTTCCGTAGAGGCAGGTAGTAACCTAACCTTTAAGAGTCTGTTCAAGGTAGCTTGCTTACTTAGTGCTTGCGCTAAGGTTCTGAAAGAAAACAAGCTCGACCATAGGTAGGGACTCACTCGACCATAGGGAGAGGGAGAGGTAGTTTACTTGCTTAGTGTGAAACGCTAAGAGAGGAGCCCTCTTACCTATCAATGGAAAGATCTACGTGCGTGGCGTGATAAGGAATCCTAGAAAAGATCTCATGAGACCCGCCCACTATTACTACGAAAAAAGTACTGCCCTTTTCCGTCGCTGCTAGGAGAGTCAGCTACTTCTATTAGCGCCGGACCTTGAGTCGAATTGATCGTGTCATGTGCAACGTCCATCAATGATGGTTCATTAATGTCCATTGATTTAGACTCCTTCCCCCCTCCCAACTACGAATAAGATCGAGAGGAGCCCGAAAGCCCCCAAACCAAGAACGGAAACGGAAGCCTTTCGATTCACTCCCCATTCTCTCTTAAATAAAGCTCGCCCTCGAGCCCTGGGCAGGTCGGCCGGGTCTTTCCCTGTTGTTCTGTTCCCGCCACGAGAAAGACGCACAGAAGAGGTATGCCCAGCGCGCGGAGGATCCGTTGAGAGTTTCTGTTGTCTCGGTAGGGAACTGTATGATCTTTTCCCCTATTGTATTGAATCAATAAAAAAAGAGGTCAGTGCTACGGCCCCCTATTGTTTGATCCAATATTGACCGGGGACGAGCCCCGACTTCCATAGGTCCTTGGTTTGACCTCCCGTAGTGGTCCTTGCTTTTAATAAAGTGGAGCGGGGAAATTTTCTCGTACTTGCTCAGTGTGCTCCCCTTTCGTCGAGTGCCCCGCCCGGTTCACTGGGCTGTTGGCCTACCAAGCACTTGCCCGCTGCTCCTGCCGCCCGAAAAGCGGGCGGAGCGCCCATTCTCCTTACTGTTCTCTCCGCCAGGGCCCCCTCCCATTGCTCTAGCCATAAGCTATGGCAGCTCCAGCTCGCAACCACGGGTGCGAGGCCAGGGTGGGCTCAGCGGTCAGGTTAGCCCCCATTCGAATTACGTTAGGGAGTCTTTCGCTTTTGCCAGATCTAGAGAGATACTACGAGTCCTCCGTCCCAGATTCCATCGCCGTGGCCATCTGGTTCACCGGTACTACCAAAAAGTCTCATGCTTACGTTACTGTTATTGATGGTTTATCTTGGACCACGAAGACCCCGGTCGTGCTTCTGGTTTCCATTCCCATCATCATATTGATGATAAATCACCTCGTGCTCTGCCATAAGAACTTGGAGTCCGTATCATGGTGAAGGTAAGGTAACGCTGTGATTCTTGCTCAAAAAGCAGACCGAACGCGTTCGAGTTATTGGCTCGTCCAACCCGGCTGCATTCATGAATCGCTCGTTCAACTGTCCCTCGGAGACACGGTCGAGAAGTACCATGTACGGTTGCCCCCCGTCCTTTCTTTATCTCGGTCCCACCCAGCAAGATACGGCTTAGCCAAAAAACGTGAGCGCCCCTGCGCGAGCCTTATTTTATTAGTAAAGTAAAGCTTTGGCTCCCTAAAGACTAAAGAAATGGATCAAAAAAAGGGGGGACTTCTGCAACGGGCTATGCCACCCAAACCAACTGAGGGAAGTCGCATCCGTCCCATCGCAAGCACCTACAATGTCATGATCACATTGGTTTACCCTTTTTTTCTTTGGTAGTTCAACGGACGGTCGCCCCTCCAACAAGAAAAGGTATAAATATGGAAACTTCTCTGCCATTTGGATCGGAGAATTTATGGAGGAAATCAGGTTTTAAATTTCCAGAAACCAAACGATTATATAGCCAAAGGGAATACGCCGCGCCTAAAATCATCCCAAGCGCTGCTAATGTGGCTACTAAGCTATTTCTTTGGAAAGCTCCTACTAAGATGGGAAATTCCCCGATAAAGCTGCTAGTACCGGGTGAACTCATATTGGCCAAAGTGGAAGAGAAGGAAATGGTAGAGAGATTCGGCATGGTGCTCACTGAACCTCCGTAATATCTAACAAGTCGAGTCTTATGTCGGTCATATAGAACACCAACACATAGAAAAAGGGCTGAAGGAACCAGTCCATGACTTAACATCGGTAGAATGCTACCTCCAATTCCCTGTATGTTCGATAGAGCCAAAGATTCTCCCCCACTGATCGGAGTACGCCGATTACCCCCCGAACCGTACAAGATAGTTACCACCTATCATACGGCTTTCTAACTTCACTTCTTTTTCTAGTCGTTCCGCTCTGTCGATCGATGGTAGTATAAGAGATCTGTAACTCCCTGAAATTATTTACATAATGGTTCCTGCTTCCTACCCATAGTTAGCATGTATCTCCCCGGGTCATACTTGAGTATCACATCGTAGACCCCCACCCCAACTCTATCTTCCTTATCAGTGAACCGGAAATAGTGCATAGGTACTCTTCAATGCAAGCGGGGACGAGACGACGTGACATACTACGATGACGTACAGAAGTGCTGCCCTTCGGCTCGGCAATATGGAACCTCTCAACAGCTCCCGTTCCTTTATGAGGTCCTATCGGGATAGGTAGGCCCAATCCTTTCCCCTCCCCCTCCCTCTCCCTTTGGTCGAGCTAGTCTACTCCCTCTATAAGACCCTATTTATCTTTCCCCCTCGAGAAAGAGAAAGAAGAGAATCACTCCTTTCTTTCTTCTCTTCTTTCATGTTGTGAACGGCCCCTTCTTGTATCGAAAGGTTTTTCGTGCTATACACCACGTTGAGAAAGACCAGCCTCCTATGTACCGTACCATTTTTTTACCTCGAAAGGGAGGTCCTCCTTATGATGCTACGGACGGCTGTCCGAAGTGCAAGGGGTAAACTCGGACTCGGATAGGATAGGATTGTGCGCGCCCGGCCCTTTAGGTGTCATATTTTGGCCGAGTTTACCGTACCTCCGGCCCTTATGTTACGCGACCGTAATATTTTGTTACGTGCCACCGCTGTTACGCCAGAAATAAAAGGTTCCACACGAGCTCCCGTTCTGCGGCGTGGCGGCAGGACCGATAGGAGATTGGCTCCGGGTGTAGATAGGGTAAAATCTGCAGGGGTCATGCAAGTAAATAGGCCCCTTCCCTTCTCTTTTGGATAAATGGGATGGTTTAGAAGGCGCTTTCCGATCTACGGTCCCTCGGAGCGAGGGGTTAGGCAGGTAGTATGGGCCCTCTGACTTCCAGCTATGTGCTGTGCGGCTCCCGCGAAGCGAATGAAGGGAAGCTCGAAGAGCTTACGGGTGAGCTTATGCTTACTCTCAGCCTCTTTGATTGGTAGGCGGGCGGCCTAAGCCCCCTACTTAAGATTACATTCATAAGGGGAATTTTATGTTGCCGTGACGCTTTTGTTAGGCCGACTACTCTACTATAGGCTACTTTTAGCTTCTATAGCGGCCCTTCCTTTTTTTGTGTAGTTGTAGTTTGTATTGGTACTGAATGAACATATCAAACAAAGGCGAGCGGTATAAGACCTTCTCCGGCCTGGGAAAAGCAGCGAACTCTAGAAGCTAGGGCGTTGTTCGCCTTTGGACACGAACACTATTCCGTTCTCAGCGGAAACCCGCCCTAGAGATTGAACGTCGACTTATCTTATTGCCGTTCAATCTAAGACAGCACTGATAGCTTGTAGTGAACAGCCCCCTTATGAAACCAACCGAAAGCAGCCTTTGGTACTTAAGTAGTTAAGGTTTGGAACTCTTGCAACTATGATAGAAAGCCGTTTGCTTGTTGCCAAACCCTTCGCCTTTCTTTTGAATCAAAGTAGGTCGCGACTGTTGTATTTTAGTCGGTCGGGGGGCTTGCTCCGCTTCCTCGTCTTGCTTCTGGCAAAGCTTCTACTTTGCTTGCTTCTCTCGCGCTTGCTTGCGCAAAGGCTTAAAGTCCTTTCGCTAGGTCCAAAAGCTTCCGTCAAAGCGAAAGATCTGATCCAACAGAAATCCCGCATGTTGAGCGCAGCTGATATGCGGCTACAGCTAGGCGATCATATCATGCCATAATATAATTTAATATGTATAAAGTGATTCCCTAGATATACAGATAGAATAGATATTCATGGATAGACAGACATTCCATTGATTCTTAGTTTTGGGGCTGAAAAAGCTCGTCGATCCAAATGAATCATTCTTCTGGTCTCTATTTGCCCCCCCGCCCCGAAACTGACCCGCAGCGCGGCACCCATCCGCTTCGCGCGCGGGAAGGCAACGAAGTTCAGCTCATGGGACCGCGGCGGAGTGGAGCAGCCGCGACACGAAGTTCCTTACCTTAGCTGGATCTCGCTGGTGCCACCTAAACGGTAGGTAGGCGACGGATGTGTGACGTTTGGAGTTGTCGTTCGTGCACCTGTCCCCAATGGAAGAATGAGTGATCCGTTCCCCTGCGGATCATGGCTTTACCACTCGGTCCCCGATGGCCGGCGGGGGATTCGGTATAGCAGCTCACGTTCGTTTGCGCTGCGCGTTCCCGCTGAACTGGACACGTGTTAGCTGTAGGAAGTATGGTTCCGAAAGTTACTTCGGTTTGCCGGTTCAGGCTAAACTCCTCGCTTTACGTTAGCGGACCTACAGGTCGGGCCGGGGCTCTGCGCTCTTTCTTTCTGTGTGGGACGATGCCGGGGAGAGAAGGGAATGCGTCGAGGCGGCGAACAACAACACAACTACATTTTGGCTTTTCCCTCCATGAGATGAGCCCAGTGCATTGGACCGATGGATAAGAGAACTGACTGAGCAGGCCTTAAAAGCGCTTGGGCGTTCTACGTACGATGTAGTAGACTCCATCAGATACATATCGATTTCTTTCTGATGGATCAAGAATAGATGGTTGTCTCATCTATAGATAAAAATAGGAGATTTCCCCTTATTATTGATGGATTCCCTCTCTATCCATTCCTACTCTTTCGATCCATCAGAACAGATCAGGCTATCTATCAATCTATTTGAAAATTGCACGTTCATATCGCTTTTCGTTCATTTCCGCCACGCCAACCGCCATAATAAGAAGCAGGCGAAGCAGCTAGAAGCGAGCGCTTCTAGCCCTTGAATTCTTATTCACGAATGAATTGGGAAAGCCAACAGAAGGGTTCGATTCTGACTTCGTAGCGCCGGTGCTGCTGTTGCCTGCGCGTAGGGCCGTCCCCCACTCCCGTCCCGGGGCGCTAAGGGGCTTTTGTTTTTGAAAGAGACGGCAGTGTTTTGTTTTGCTGACGCCTCGAATCAAGCTTTTGTTGCGACATGCTATGTTTTCTCCCCCATTGCTAGTAGGTTGATGGGTCGCACGCCCGGCACACATGTTTTGGCCTTGTGTGTCCATAACTCAAAATAGGTGACCTAACGGCCGCCGCCCGACTAAACATACCAATAGTCACCAGATTCATATGGGCTACTGAGGAGTAAGCAATGATCTTCTTAAGATCGATCTGTCTTGAAGTGGTCAAGGAAGTATATATTATAGCAATCGCGCTTGG